TTTTCATATGATCTCCTCTTATAGATAGTACTACTTGACCAGAGCTTATAGTACTTTGCCCCCCATTTTTTTTTGTTTATTTGATTTTTTTATTGACTTATTTCGATTTCATTTATCAGTATTCAATATAGAATATAGGAATTCTGGAAATTCCTATTTCTTTCTTATTTCAATTCAAGTTCCCAACCCAATAAGAAAATACTGAATTTGCTTAGTATTAGGTCCCAGGCCTTATGTCCATTGCGAAATGCCTCATTTGTAGCAGCACTTCCTAAAAACAAAAAAAGGAGTTTCCTTTGGACTAAGAAGGGGAGAAGGCGAGTGAATCCGCTAATTGAATTCCTCATCCTCAAATAAGTCCTTCCCGGAGTATTGTCTCAACGAATAATTGAAAGGTATGAATTGTAGGAGTTCAATTTTGATAAAATTCGAAAAAGCAAGCGACAAGACCCAAGACTGAGATAAAAAAAAAAGAAAAGAATTTCCCATTTCTATTTCGAGGATGAAACTAAACAAAAGGATTTGCAAATAAAAGTGCTAATGCCACGACCAGTCCATAAATTGTTAAAGCTTCCATAAAAGCCAGGCTGAGCAATAAAGTACCTCGTATTTTACCCTCTGCTTCGGGTTGTCTCGCGATACCTTCGACGGCTTGTCCCGCAGCAGTACCTTGACCAACTCCAGGTCCAATAGAAGCCAGCCCTACGGCCAATCCAGCAGCAATAACGGAAGCGGCAGCAATCAGTGGATTCATGGTAAGTTCCTTGCAAAAAAAAAAGAAATGGTTAATGATACAATAAACCATTGAATTATGACTTATTCTTCCTTCCACTCCTAAAGTAAGATCGAGCCGGTCGAAATAACTAAGACCTATGAGTGAAAATTCAAGTAATGAGAATATGGAATCGTCAGAACAACTTGGATATCTCATTTTTCATTCCTATCCGTGGAGTTTTTTTATCAATTCATAGGGTTCTGGGTCTTCCATTTCTTTATTCCGAAAGCCCTCTTTCATTTCTTCATCCTTTCTCTTTGATTCGATATGCCTGCTTTCGTCTGTTTATTCATTCGGCCCAAACGAAAAAGAGGGACTTTCTATTCTATTGGAATCCCCATCGAAATTCATGGTATGGTGTGGGGAAGGACAAAAGAGATATAGGTCGTTCATATAGATAACTAGTCACTATCTACTATCCCATATACACGTGTTTCTTCCATAACGTAAACCAAAGATTTCGATCTTCTATTCCACGGGCCACGAGATTTTATCCTTTTTCTAAAGATAGATAAGAGTTGGTTTATAGCCATTCCATATACTTAGTTCGACCCCCTAACCTATTTTTATGAAGTTCATATTCGTTTACTTTTCTTTATCATTATCCCGCATGACTACAAAGAGAAAAGAGACAAATTCATTTGTATGAATCATTCCCTAGAATAGAAAGATTTGATATCTAATTGCACGCAATTCATTTGAATTTTGACCAATCGTTGAAACTCAAAGGAAGTGGGACTGTAAAACCGCGTTTTTTGTTTAATAGAATAGCATGCCGGGACTAGATAAGATAAGATAAGACTTCTTAATACAAAATACAAATAATAAATCGTCATAGTGTGATTGACTGAACAAATCAAAATAGAATATTCATTGGAAGGGATATGACAGAAATCGGTCAAAAAAAAGGGAATCCTAGGAAAAAACTCTTTGAGATCCCTTTCCCTTTTTTACTATTTTTACTATATCAATAATAATAAATAATCTTTTTGCCTTTTTTGACTACTATTCTAGATCGTATATACTCTATTCTATTTGTATATATTATCCGTACATTGCATTGCGATAACGTAAAAAAAAAAGCAAAGCTAGTCAATGATGACCCTCCATGGATTCTCCTATATAAGCCGCGGCTAAAGTTGCAAAAATAAGAGCTTGAATACCACTTGTAAATAATCCAAGGAACATGACAGGTATAGGAACCACTGAAGGTACTAAAGAAACAAGAACAACAACTACCAATTCATCGGCCAATATATTCCCAAAAAGTCGAAAACTCAGCGATAAGGGTTTTGTGAAATCTTCTAGGATGTTAATAGGTAAAAGGATTGGAGTGGGTTGAATGTATTTAGCAAAATAACCCAATCCCTTTTTTGTAAGACCCGCATAGAAGTATGCCACTGACGTAGGTAAAGCTAAAGCAACCGTAGTATTTATATCATTGGTGGGCGCGGCTAACTCCCCATGAGGTAATTGTATGATTTTCCAAGGTAAAAGAGCCCCCGACCAGTTAGAAACAAAAATAAATAAGAACATAGTTCCAATAAAGGGAACCCAAGGACCATATTCTTCTCCAATTTGGGTTTTACTCAAGTCTCGAACGAATTCAAGGACATATTCGAAGAAATTCTGACCGTCGGTAGGAATGGTTTGCGGATTTCGAACGGCTATAGTGGCGGAACTTAGTAAGATAGCCATTACGAACCAAGAAGTGATAAGTACTTGGGCATGTACTTGGAAACCCCCTATTTGCCAATAAAAATGCTGGCCTACTTCGACACCGGATATATCATATAGCCCTTTTAGTGTGTTGACGGAAGATGGTAGAAGATTCATATTGACCTCTTACAGAAATAGAACTTAAAAAGCCATTATTTTGATTCAACCATCTCTTTCTCGACTCACCCACTTATATATTTCGGATACCCAGTAATTACAGACTATTCCCGGCGCTTTTTTTCTCTTTTGTTATATTCAGAAATTGTAACCAATTCGATAAATCCATGGAGTTCCTGAAGTAATTGACTTATCTTATTATTAATCAACAATTTCTTATATAGCTAGAACGGCCCTCACAAATTGCAGATATGAGTTTTTTAAGAATGAATCGGATTGACGCCCTAGCGTCATCATTGGCGGGAATCGAAAGATCTGCGAGATCCGGGTCACAATTTGTATCGATTAAACAAATTGTTGGAATTCCCAAAGTGATACATTCTCGAAGAGCGGTATATTCTTCGTGCTGATCAAGGATAATTACAATATCAGGCACCCCCGTCATATATTTGATGCCACCCAGATATCTTTGCAAGTGAGATAATTGTCTCTTCAACATTGCTGCATCTCTTTTAGGAAGACGGTTGAATCTTCCCCTCTTTTGTTCCGCTCTCAGGTCCCTGAACTTTTGAAGTCTCGTTTTCGTAGTGGACCAATTCGTTGACATACCACCGAGCCATTTTTTATTAACATAATGACATCGCGCCCTTATTGCAGCCGATGCTACTAAATCAGTTGCTATGATTTTGGTACCAACTAGTAAGAATTGTTTTCTCCTACTTGATGCATCAAAAAGTAAATCACAAGCTTCTGATAAAAAACGAGCAGTTCTCGTAAGATTGGTAATATGCCTACCCTTACGTTTTGTCAATATGTAAGGTGCCATTCTAGGATTCCATTTCTTAGTACCATGACCAAAATGCACTCCTGCTTTGATCATCTCTTCTAATTGGATGTTCCAATATCTTCTTGTCATTTCTCCCCACACTTTCTCTTTTTGTTTAAGAGACGAGGTACCCTGAAATAAAAAATTGTTCCGAAGGAACCTTCTACCGGAGATTTAACATGGATACACGGTCCGAGCGATGACTTCCTTTCTATTCCTTAGTTCTTTTTTATAAGAAGAGTAGGTAGTGAAAGTGAAATGAAAAGGATGAATCCCTTCTTAGGAATCAATAAATTCTGTCAATTATTGTTCTGATATATCTATCTCATGAAAATTCTTTGGAATTGGAATACAAGAAGAAAAAAAATCTTTGTGGTAGAACAAAATATCTCTCATACCCCCTTCGAATAGATTCTTAGTTTTCGTTTCCAACGAAATGTCACCGTGTTGGCTGGAAGGGTGCACTAATCCTTTGAATCCGGTACCAACCGGTATCATACCCCCCAGAACAACATTTTCTTTCAGACCCTTCAACCAATCGATACGACCTCGTAGAGCCGCCTTTGCTAAAACTCGAGCAGTTTCTTGAAAACTCGCTTCGGATATGAAACTTTGAGTATTCAGAGACGCCCTCGTTATTCCCAAAAAGACGGCTCGATAACAGGCCGCTTCTTCCAACGCACGCCCTGTTCGTTCCGCACGCAACAACCCAATTAGCTCGCCAGGTGAAAAAACATTAGACATTCCCTCTTCTGAAACCAACACTTTTGATGTTATTTGACGTACAATAATTTCTATATGCCTATTATGGATCTGCACTCCCTGGGATCGATAAACCCTTTGAATCTTATTAACCAAAGAAATCCGACTTTGCGATATGGTTAGCTCAGCGCCAATCAAGAATCCCCAAGGAATCCCAAGAATTCTTGTTATAGATTCGTTCCAACCCTCAACCCTCTTTTCTAAGTTCATTGATATTGAATCAACCGAACGCGCTTCTAAGACTTGTTCTACTTTTGGAAGACCCTGCGTTATATCACTAGATCTTGATTTTTCATATAGAAATGTAAGTAAAGGATCTCCTCCGTACATTATTTCTCCATAATGACCATGAACGGTTGCTCCCGGAATAGCCAAATAGGGCTTAGCAGATCTTATTACTAAAAAGTCAACATGAATAATCAGAACCTGGCCAGATTTTAGAGGCGTCCCATATTGAGATATAGATAGATTTTCACAAAAAAACTGTCCAAGGCTAATTATTGTTGATCTTTCGTCACAATAATCGTGATGGAGACAATACCAATTCGAATTGAATGGATTCCAAATCCTGTTACTGCATGGATCAGGATTATAAATTCTCCCATTTTCATCCATTAAAAAATATTGAAGTATTTGAAAATCCGCTTTTAGATTGTCAAGTAGCAAATATTTATTTATCAAGATCTGATTATGAGTTATTAAATAGTAAAATGAATAAAAATTCGCAATTTTAGGGACAACCCCTAAGGGACCAAATGAATTCCTAATTGGAAGTACGGAATCCCCTTTATTTGTATTTGA